CCTCACGTAGTTCGTCTGAATTTCGAATAGTACTCCAGATCCTCTGTTTTCGATTATCTAATAAATCACTTAATGAAAGTAGATCATCTTCCCAGTCATTTCACAACTTCACTTCCATGATCTCTTCCCGAACCAAACATGAATCTTTCGATTCATTTGGCTCTCACACTCAATTACTTATGGGGCATTCCCATATCTTTTTCTTTTAACGTAATGAGCCTACCCTCTCTTCTCTGTTCCTATTCCAAGATATCGAAACTGATACAAGACCAGAATTTTCGGAGGACTCTTCCGACCAGACAAAAAATCTGTCATTGTCAGCAAAGTTGTTTCTTTTTTCTTCAAATCCAAAAAATTCTTCTTATTTTACACATAGGTCATCGATTCAGCATTGAATAAAAAAGGCGAGACACCCATTTTTTCAGTAAATGGTTCAAATCATTTTATCGATATGAGTGTTCTATATCGGATAAATTGACAACTATTCGTTTTTTGGAAACCATCTCCGTACTAACGTAGTGGTAGAAAGAGTACCCTGTTGCGCCTGGACTTCAAACGATTTAGCTTTAACCATGTTAATGGTCCCACATTATTGGCTGATAGAGAATCAAAATTGATTTACCAATAAGTCACGAAATGCTATGGTTCTTGCGTATGATTTCTGAATTTATTCAGAAGTAATTCGTCGAGATCGTGCACCTTTCTTTCCTATTTATAACTTTCCTATTAAAAAAAGTGCAGCCGGTTGGATCCAGCCTATTCTTGAAATACACAACTCGCACACACTCCCTTTCCAAAAAAGATCAATACACCAAGCACTACACTTAGATTTATTAGATTTGTTGCTAAAATATCGGTATTAAACCCGAAACTCCCAGCGAATGGCCAGTGACCCAAGGAAACGAAAGAATCGGTTACATTTTTCATATGCTTTCCTCTTATAGAATAGATAGGGCTAACAAAATTGCGCAGAGTTCTTTTTGTATCACTTCGCCCCCCCTTTTTTTTGATTGATTTCTTTTTATGAATTTCCTTATTTATAAAATAAATATGAATATAGCAATTTCATTTTAATAAACATTTTTTATTCATTATTATTTCAATTGAAATTCACAAGAATATATTTTTATTAGCCCCAGGTCTCATGTCAATTTCGAAATACTTCGTTTGTTCCAACGCTTCTTAAAAGAAAAGTCAACAAAAAGGGTTTTCATTAAGGACGGGAGGGAAGAAAGGGAGTGGGTCCGCTAATTCCTCATCCTAAAATCAGTCCTTCCCCGGGGTATTGTCTCAAGGAAGAAATGATTGTGGGAGTGAAGTTTTGATATAATTCGACAAGCCCACGGCAATAAAATAAGAAAGAAAATAAGTATGTATTTTTCACATTTCTAGGATTAAACAAAAGGATTCGCAAATAAAAGCGCTAATGCCACGACCAGTCCGTAAATTGTTAAAGCTTCCATAAAAGCCAGACTGAGCAATAAAGTACCTCGTATTTTACCCTCTGCTTCTGGTTGTCTTGCGATACCTTCTACGGCTTGGCCTGCAGCAGTACCTTGACCAACTCCAGGCCCAATAGAAGCAAGCCCTACAGCCAATCCAGCAGCAATAACGGAAGCGGCAGAAATCAGTGGATTCATATTAAGTTCCTCGCGCAAAAAAAAATGGTTAATGATACAATCAAACAATGAATGATTACTTATTTTATTCCATCACCTTGTTTAAGATCCATTCGAAAAAAAAAAATAACTAAGAACTCTGAATTGAAGTGATAATATTACTAAATCATCACAACTACTTCGGTATCTTGTTTTTAGTTCTTATCCATGGAGTCTTTGTAAATCTATACAGTTCTAGTTCTTTCATTTCTTTGTCCCGAACCATTCTTTCAATTCTTCGCTCTTTCTCTTCTCTATGCTTGACTTTATTTGTTTATTCAATCCACAGTCAAAGATAAAACAGAAGGACTTAGATTGGAATCCATTTGAATGAATTCAATTCAGTGGGATGGGAAATAATCTATATGGATAACCCGTATATAACTAGTGAATATCTAATATCACATATACGTGTGTTTCTTCCATAACGTAAACCGTTCACATCTTATATTGAATCGGATTCTAGAATCATTCTTCGAAACATATACAAGGATTGGCTTATAGCCCTTACATATACCCAGCTTGACCTCCCTAACCCTAACCTACCTTTTTTCGGAATCTTATTCGTTGATCTTCTCTTCCCTTTCTTTATCATTATACGGATGGAGATAAGCGGATGAGTTCATCAGCCCCAATCATTACATATCAAGATTTGATTGATTCAATTAAATTGCAATTAATGAAAATTTGGGTCAATCGTTGAGTTGAATAAAATCAAATGAAATGAGAATGGTTCCATAGAGTTTTTTTTGTTTAGGTGCACAGCGGAAAGAGATAACAATTCTTATTCAAATTATGAACCGTAATTGACTGAACAAATATAAATAGAATATCGATTGGAG